AGTGGCAAAAGCCGCCGGAATCCTCTTTGTCCACCTCGCAACTGTCAGAATTTATAATTTGATACACTGGCGCGCCCCTAAGGCACCGATGGACCAACGCCTTCGTCTATCACCCTAATTTGTTGATTCACGGCGTCGAGTACTTGCACTTGAGATCTCGTGACTCGACCTGTAGACGGTGATACCGCCACCTTAGGAGACGTGATCTTCTCTTATTCACTTGTGCTGGTGGCGGAGAGGTCGGCGCCTGTCTTCTGGCTCTGGGGGTCTTCCCTTTCTCTTCTGCGGTTAGGTTGCCATCTAGGTCTCGGTCGGGGGTGACTTCACTATTCTGGTCTCATTCTTCCCTTCCCTTGATTCACGATCCTTGCAGCTTCATCCCCCATGTGTCGGGACCTGAACCGTGGTGCTCTTCTACAGCTTCTTCTACATAGGCTCCTCCACTTCTTGAATTGAGAAAGAAACCTTTCCAAGCCCGAAATCGGAAGAACTGATCGCTTTCTACAATCAAAAAAGATCTACTAGCCATCTTTTGTTTCTGCGAGAATGCGGAATTTTTGAAGCGGAACATGCTAAAAAGATGCCTAAAGCATTTCGCTTTGATCAATCGACTGTCCGCCGAGTGAAACGGTTCCTCGCTAAAGAAAACCAAAGTTCCACTCCTTACAAGGAAAGAGATAGATCACATCTTGGCCAAATGCCAATCCTCCAATAATGAAAGAGAAAAACACTTTCGTTTCGAGAACGAGAATCCATATCTTTTCTCATTGATTGATCGTAGTTTGATCGTAGTAATAAGATGGCGGCCTACACACCACACACTCAGACGACTAGCGTGGTCCTTCCCCCAAGAGCCACGTATCCAGGATTGACCACACCACATCATCACCAGGTCAGGGGTGGGTTGGTCTCAATTGGGTCAGTTTAAAGTATGTCCAAGTTCCTTAGATATTTTTAGTCCCTCGGAAGGCAACTCCCTTATGAGGTGGAAGACAAGACAGACGGATTCCACTTCACTTCATAGGTACCGTTCACGTCACGCGAAGGCTCGCTCAGAACACGTACCAAGCCAAGAAAGAAGGAGTGCTCCACTCCGAAAGAGAAGGAACGGAAAGAGCAGGCGGCATCTCTCGTCGCCTTCACGGATTTTTTCATCTGAATGACCGAAAAAAGAGAGCCGAACTATGTTTGTTTCGGGATCGAACGGCCGATCAGGATCAAAGAAGACGAGGCTACCTTTGGCGCCGAGCCCAAAGGTAGCCTCTCTTTGTTTCAGAAAAGAAAGATAGACACAAGGAACGCGAGGAAGAGGGCGACACGAAAAGGAAATCGCCCTCCTGAAACGGTATCCTCGTACGGACTTGACAGCTGAAGCCTACAAGGACCCGGGCTGAGACCAGAACATAGAACAAATCACCAAAAGAAGCTCCGGTGGGTCATCCCCGTGGTAGGAAAGACGTCCCAGTTCCTTACCTCCAATTACCCGACTAGACTCCTTAGCCCTTACCCTTCATTTACCATGAAAGCCCTACCTTCCCCCCAGAATCAAAGAAAAATAGTGGTGCCCGAATGAAAAAATAAACTATTAGAAGCGGGTTACCTATCCTTTTCTAAGTCACCTGGCATACGCCCCTCCGAACAGGACAACAACAATTCCAGGAGACAGGCGTCCTGTCTGTTCTGGCTGCTGAGCCGAGAATCCGTTTTTTGATCCGGACGAAGAATCATTCCAATAGCTGCCTGGATTTTGAACACGTTGTTTCGTACAGTTCTGATAAAAAACTGAAGTCCCTATCAGAATGGTTGGTATCCTCGAGTGACTCTGAGGGGCTTCTAGTCCTTCTCCTTCTTGACTCGTTTCGCAACGACGAAGTGAATTCCATGGATTCTTTGGCCCCGGGCCTCACCGGTGAACTCGAGGGAGCTGCTAGCTTCAGTTCTTTACTCAGCCTCAATGGGAGTTGTTCAAGCCCCGGAAACACAAAGAGTCAATAGAAAGAAGCTCCGGTGGGCGGCCCCGGCTTCTGGCTCTCTTGATCAGGCCGTCTTGGGGATTTTTAAGGGGCTTCGATTCAGTTGAATCATCCCTTCCTTATTATGTCTAAATTGAACTTGTTTTTGCTCAAATTATGCCTCATTGAATGATCTTCAATATGATCCTTCCATACGGCAGATATAGTGGACTTATCCCTAAGTGAGAACGTCTTTATTTTGGTCTCATTGAATGCTATCTGAAATGTGAACTAGATCTTATATATATTATAATAAAATATATAACTTTGTTTTATATGTGTGGAATTCTCCAAAGATTCAAATCACTTGAATTGAAAGAAAGTATTCATTAGTTTATTTTCTGACCATGGAATCATTATTATATATATAACTAGATGTCAGAAATGCTATCTTTCAATTGAAAGACTAATAATATATATATATATATATATATATATATATTATTATATTTATTATTATTATATATATATATATATTATATATATATATATATATATTAAATATATATTTATATATATATATTTATATTTTTTTAGATATGCTATCTGAAATGTGAACTATATATATATATATATATATATATAGTCAATCTTTCTTTATATATTCTATATATTTATTGACATATATATTGAATTTTATTTAATCGATTCTATATATTTCTTTATAAATGATGGATTCCACCCCTTGTTTTATAAAGCTTTTTTAAAATGTGTGGAATTTGAACTACTTTGACTGGAATTTAAGAAGTGTTAACTATCTTATTGAAAGAAAGTATTCATTAGTTTATTTTCTGACCATGGAATATGAATGTTCTCTTTCAATTTGAGTAGAATTCTCCAAAGATTCAAATCACTTGAATTGAAAGAAAGTATTCATTAGTTTATTTTTTGTTGAAGTTTCATGCTTCATTTTTATATTGATTATGAATGTTCTCTTTCATTTTCGTTTCATTCTCCAAAGATTGAAATAAAAATCTTCAAAAGATTCACTAAATCTCAGAGGTTTCATGCTTCATTTTTAGTTTTCGCTTGCAGCGCCTTCTTGAAATGTGTGGTTCCTTTTTGTTTTGAAATGAAATATATAAAATGATAAAAAATGAAAGAGAAATATATAAAAAGAAACTATGAAAAAAATAGATAAAGGTTGAATATTTTTAATTGAACTATAAATTCAATGGTTGAATGCTATCTTTCATTTTCGTGAAATTATCCAAAGATTGAAATCCACAGAATAAAAAGATTCACTATATATATTGCATAGGTTTCATGCTGCATGTTGAAATGTGTGATCCTCCCATTTTTTGAATCATAAAAAAGAGTTTTCATGGCATTCAGCGCAAGCGGTTTCAACATGAACCGATTTTCGAGCGTCTATCTTTCACGACATGTCATTTTTTATGAAGCGTGCTTTCCATATCATATGCCGGCGATTATTCTCGACAGGATTTCATCTCTTCTCCAATTCAGGGGGAGTCCGTAGTGCATCTTCCAGTTTATATACCATACCGCCGACAAAAAAACATACTGGGACCAGTCAGACTAAAGATATTCAGGTGTATAGACGAGGACATCGGCGTCTTTTTCAACTCCCTTCCTCGCCGAGCTCGACATCTCCGGAAGTACCACCTGCTGCTCCGGTTGCTACTGATGTGCACGCTGACCGGGGTCTAGGAGGCCACTCTATGATGACTCGGTCCAAATCGCAAACTATGCTTTGCTTCCTCAAGGTTATTTTCACTCTCGGTATCCTGTTGCACAACCTCACCAAGCTTTTCTTTATACTGTTCATAGCCATGTAGAACCCTCTACTTATGCTCAAGCATCCAAAGAAACTATTTGGCGTGCTGCTATGCCAGAAGAATATGAAGCGCTTATTTGCAATCAAAGATGGGTTCTTCTTCCTCCTTCCCAAGGCATGAATGTTGTTGGGGCTTTTTTTTTAATCAAATCAAAAGCTGACGGTATCTATCATGAGGTGCTATAAAGCGCGATTAGTAGCTAAAGGCTACACAACATGGATTGGACTTTGATGAGACCTTCAGTCCCGTTGTGAAACCCGCTACTATTCGCACTGTCTTATCGGTTGCTGTCACTCGTTCTTGGCCGATACGACAACTTTATTTTTAAAATTCCTTTCTTAATGGCATTTTAAACGAATAGGTTTTGTATATGCGCTTTGAAGATCCTTCTCGTCCTCACTGCAAGTTACATAAAGCGATCTATGGGGCACCACGTGCATGGTTTCAACGGTTCAGCACTTTTATTCTCGAGGCTGGATTATTATTTGTAAGGCTGACTCTTCTATGTTTGTACATCGGGGCACCCAAGGATGTCTTATTCTTTTATTGTACGTGGATGATCTCATTCTCACAGGGGCTACTCTGATCGATGCCTTTATTGAAAGTCGTTGCTCGCCAGTTTGATATGAAAGACCTTGGTAACTTGCATTATTTCTTAGGCATTGAAGCTTCTCGAGGACCGCGAGGATTGATTGTTTCTCTCTCAAACAAAGTATGCTCTAGAATTATTGTCCAAAACGAAGAAGGTTGACTGCAAACCGATTGGGACGCCTGTTGCTCTCAATCACAAGCTTCTTCTTTATAGTGGCACTCCTCTGGACGATCCCTCGCATTATCGTCGCATTGTTGGGGCTCTGCAGTATCTCACACTGACACGACCAGATCTTTCATATGCGGTCAATCTTTTTTTTTCAGTTTATGCATTCGCCTACAACTGAGCATTACTTGGCGGTCAAACGGATTCTTCGATATGTTAAAGGCACTGTTTATTATGGTTTACATCTTCGACCCGGGTTGTCTCTTGACCTTATATCGTAGTCTGATGCAGATTGGGCTGGGTGCCCCGCCGCTCCACTACTGGTGACTTTGTTTACTTTGGTCCTATTTGAAGAGGGGAATGCTGTGCTAAGAAAGAGCCTACTCTTTCTCGGTCAAGTGCGGAAGCAGAATCTCGATCCATGGCTTCCACTGCTGCTGAAATTACGTGGTTACGCTTCCTACTGCGCAACATGGGTCTTTTTATTTCAAAACCCTTGACTCTTTTTTGTGAGAATTTAAGTGCTACCTACATGACAGCCAATCAGGTTTTTCATGCTCGCACAAAACATATCGAGATAGATTCTCATTTTGTTCGTGAGAAGGTAGCACTCGGAGATATACGGGTTATCTATGTGTCAACCAAAGATCAAGTTGCTTTCACCAAGGCCTTAACCAAAGAAAGATTTCAGTGGCTCCGCAGCAAGTTGACCGTGACATCTGCTGTCACGTCCAACTTTAGGGGGAGTGTTAAGGGATAAGACCTATTTATGTTCTGTTTAGTTCTGTTTTTTGTGTGACCATTTGATTTATTATTTTTGTCCCAAGGGCATTTCTGTAAATTCCCAATCTAACATAAGTCAAAAGATATATGAGAAATCCGCCCTCCCTCTCATTCTCTGCAGAGGCTTCTCATATTATCTTCTTTACAGACAGACATAAACCTCCATCTCTTTGTGCATTATGTCGTGAAAGATTGCCATCATCGCCCGGTTGCACCAGCCTTTTTGAGTCCGAAGGCGAGAAAGAAGGCAGAGAAAGCCAGGAAGGAGTGAAAACAAGACAAGACTAAAGACGTTCCAGCCCTCACCCTTGAAATATTCACTAAATGGTTGAATGCTATCTTTCATAAGTGAGAACGTCTTTATTGAATATGTCAGAAATGCTATCTGAAATGTGAACTAGATTATATGTCAGAAATCAATATCTCACTTTCATTAAGGCGTTTTTGAAATGTGTGGAAAGAGATTTCCAATTTTGAATTTGATTTGAATTCTCAGGCGAGCTACGAAGACTTTCACGTTTTAGTTTCATTATCAAAAGTGTGAACTAACATAACATCTATTTAAGTGCTTCTTTCTTTGTTTTGATATGTGTGGAATTCTCCTTCGCTTGTTGAATTTTGAACGACTTTGACTTTCATTCTCTTGACTTTGGTCAGAATGAGATTTTAACTACTTTTAGTTTCATTCTCCCTTAAATTTGACCTAAAGATTCATAATCAATATGATCCTTCCATACGGAGCTTAAGATATAGTAGTTTTATCCCTAAATGTTAACTATATATATTTATAATGAGATCTTTGTTTTATAAAGCTTTTTTGAAATGTGTGGAATTCTCTCTGAATATTAGGTGAGAGCAATGATGTATGAGACTCATGTTCCTCAAAACTTTTGGGCGGAAGCTGTTATGACAGCCACTTATCTGATTAACATAGTCCCTTCCTCTCTCACTAATGAGAAAGCCCCGATTGAGGTTCTTACAGGAGAGAAACCTTTTGACTCTAATCTAAGAGTCTTTTGTTGTAAATGCTTTGTGCATGTTCCAGAACCCTTCAGAGATAAGCTATCCCCACGGGCTTTTCCTGGGATATGCCCATTGCTCCTCCTATCATCAAGGGTATTGGTTATGATCCGAAGAAAAGAAAGATGTATGTCTCTCGGAATGTGACCTTTCATGAACCCTTCCTCAAGCTCAGATTCCGGGGGAGAATGAGTGTGGGAGCAATGATACAGGTTGTGTTATTCCTCTTCCCGTATCATCTTTGCCCGAGTTCGGCTTCAGTTCACCATCTCCAAAGAAAGATCAGCTTGTGTATTCCCGTCGGGCCTCCCATTCTTCTGAGGCAGAGAGACCTGACAAATCGTCTGATGATGCAGTGCACCAAGCGTGGAAGCAGCTCCCTCACTTCCTACCCCTCCACCAGATGCCTTTCCACCTCTTGAGGTACGTCGCTCCTCACGTGTCAAGTATCCAGTCGATCGCTTTCTTTTGAGTCCTTTTCAAAGGGCCATAAAGCCTTCCTAACGTCTTTGATTTCCCATCAAGAACCCATTTATTTTGCTGAAGCATCCACCCGGAGCTATGCAGGAAGAGATTCAAGCTCTTGAGAAGAATGATACCTGGGATCTTGTCCGTCTTCCCCATGGAAAGCAGGCGATTGGTAGTAGATGGCTTTCTCAAATCAAAAGGAAAGCTGATGGTTCTATCGAGAGGTACAAAGCTCGCCTAGTGGCCAAGGGCTATGCAAAGGAATATGGCTTAGACTATGAGGAGACTTTCAGCCCTGTTGCTAAGCTAACACCATCCTCACTGAAGTAGGGATATACTAAAAAGGAGGGACTATGTAGATACCTTCTCACCTGTAGCTAAGAGAAGATCCATTCCTTGATCGAAGGGGGCTCTATTCTTGCTCATTAGAATTTTGAGTAGTTTCAGATGGATGTTAAGACAGCTTTCTTAAATGGAGATCTGGAAGAGGAGATCTACATGGAACAACCAGAAGGCTATGTGGAAAAAGGTATAAACTTCATCCATCTTTTTCTGGACTTAAGCAATCCTCTCGGCAATGGTATATGAAATTTCATGATGCTAGCCTATACTATACTAGGCTATGTGATGAACACAAGAGACCATTGCATATAAATTTGAGCATGGAAATAGGAATATAAAGAGACTTGCTCTTTATGTAGATGACTACTGGAATTTCAAATGAAAAGAAAGACCCTCGAAATTGGAAATGAAAGACATGGGGGAGGCATCCTATGTCTTAGGAATAAAGATTTAGATCGTTAAAGGTTTGCTTTGTCACAAGAAAGCTATTGCTATTTAGATGTTGTTCTGAGTCGATTCTCAATATGATGAATTGTAAACAACCTAGGGAGACTCCTGGTTGTCGGGATACAAAGTGATCTGAAGCCTTATGCCCAAAGACTGATGAATATCTAGAGGATATTATGTCTAGAATAACTTATGCTCATGCAGTAGGAAGCTTTATGTATTCATTATTATATGTACCAGACCATATTTTGGTTTTGCAGTTGGGCTCGTTAGCCGATACCAAAGTCACCCCGGACAAGCTCATTGGCAGGCAGTGAAATTAGTCAAAGGTGCTTTGTACATGAAAGGTAGTAAACACTTTATGCTGTGTTATCAAGGTACTGACATGAGCTAGGCTATTCTTAATATAATAAGACCTTTTGGGGCGGATCATAGGAAATCCACTTCAGGCCACGCCACGTGTTCATGCTTTGAGGTGGAACTGTTTCATGGAGCAGTAAGAAAGAGACGTCCGTCGCTCTGTCATCCATGGAGGCCGAGTACATCGCTTGTTGCAGTGCCACGCAGGGGTTGAAGCACTTCATTGAAGAGCTTCAATTGATCAATTCAGCTAGCGAGCCGGTGGACATCTTTTGTGACAACCAGGCTTGCTTGCAATCATCAGAAATCCCACGTGCATTAAAAGTCCCAAGCACATCGAAGCAAAGTACCACTACATCAGAGACATGGTGGAAAAGAAAGAGATCTTTGTGGACTATCTTCCTTCTACGGAGATGCTAGCCGACCCTTTCACGAAACCTTTGACTCGTGATGTGTTCATGAAAGATGCAAAGGGGATGGGACCTAGAAATATGTAAAAGGCCTGATAGTGGGAGATGTAGGAATGGGGTGTGGCCATCAGGCCGTGTTGTGTGTCTAAACTTTGATGATGTATTTATAATTAATAAGCAAAAAGAGAATAACGAAAAGAAGAAAGCGAGAGGGGGTGAAAAGATCCAATGGTCAAATTGGCTTTTCAAGGTCAACAAGACTTGGATAGAAAGCCCAAGTAAGGATCTAGTAGATCAAAGGAGGACTAGTTTGTGTAACGAATCCTTGTGGTGTAAGAACAAAAGCTTTAAACAGGGGCCTTCTCTCTTTCCTTTACACCAAAGCACATGTGCTTTGTCCAAAAAGTAGACAGATGGAGATTTAAAAAAGAACAAACATGATGAAAGCCTAAAAAAAAAAAACTCTTTGCAAAGCAAACGGCCTCTTAGTTTTGTTTGAATGAATCCCTTATAACTCACTATCCGACTAATTACCCAAAACCTTTGAGCGAGTTGGCATGCTAGTCTAAAGTAGATTCAGGGTGTATTTGGCCCCCGAGTGCATTGCTGGGTGACTACATGAGGAAGAAAGGTACTTTTAGGTGTGATAGAGGAAGGACTAGGTCAACTACATACAATTCAAATGTCACTTTCCATTTTCTTGAAAGAGAATTCATCAAGTTTAGGTGCCTTAGCCCTAAGAAAGAAGACCTAGGGTTAATGGTGACTTAGAGAATCATTATGGAGGGGGTCTTGAACCTTAATCTACTAAGCCTAAGTGGATGGTAGATCAAGTTTTTGACCTTGGAATCTTTCTAATCTATCATAACTGGATGAGATCAAGCTTTTTGAGTCATTTCCCACTTCGCACATGTGAAGCCACACAAGTGAACCACACATGTGGAGGTAGGAACTAAAAACTAGCGTGGGTGCTCACGATTTTCCCCTTAGCTGTTTTTTAGGTATCAAACTTCTTCAAGTTGACCCCAAGAATCGGTTCATGTTGAAAGACCCCAAGAGAAGATCAGGCCCTTGTTTAAAGCTTAAGGGAGAATGAAACTAAAACGCTCTGAAAGATAGCATTCTGACCTAAAGCTTAAAGAGAATGAAACGAAAACTCAAAGTAGTTCAATTCAACAAGCGAAGGAGAATTCCACACATATAAAACAATGAAAGAAAGAAAGAAGGACTGACTTATATATATATTAATATTTATTTATTTATATATATATATATATATATATATATATATAGTTCACACTTTTTATAATTCAACGAAACGAAAACTCAAAAAAACGCTCTGAAAGAAAAGTTAAGATAAAGTTCTCAATTTTGCTTGATTATATATATATATAATAGTTCAATTCAAGACTCAACCTTTATATATAATATATAATTATATATATATATATATAATTTTATATATAAATATATAATTCTAATTATATATATAATTTTATTTATATATATTACATGGATAATTTCACGAAAATGAAAGAAAGATTATAAATGGATTTATGAAATATATAAAAAATAGTTCAATTGATTAAAGCAAAATCTGACATATAATATAGTTAAATTTATATATATATAAATTTATATAATATATAGATTCCATTCAGAGAATTCCACACATATCAAAACAAAGAAAGCAGCATTCATACCTCTGATAGTGATTTCAATCTTTGGAGAATGAAACGAAAATGAAGCATATATTATTATAATTTATGTATAAACTAGTGAAGATCTTTAATTATCTTATTCTATTTTTATATAAAGGGATTCTTCCAGCCCTATATAGCTTTATCCCTTAAAGGGGTGCTGGGTCCTGATCACGAACACGAAGTTTCAATCTGGATGTTAAGCTGGCACATCGATTTCTCCATCCAAAAACCTGTGATTTCCCCCGGCTTAACGGATAAGTGTATAACCCAAAAGTCGAGTGACTAAAGTCCCAACCTTGTTCGAATCTCCGAAATCGATTCATACCCTGTTCCCTAAATTTCCCCTTCGGTACTACATTCGCCAACCAATCCGGATAATGGATGGGGGTGATGAATTCCACTTCTATCAGTTTCTTCATCTCTTCCTGGACCTGCGGCAGGATGCATTTCTTCAAATTCCTGCTTTACCGGTTTTGCCCTCCCTCATGAGATAGCTGATCATCTTTTTTATATTCAAAAGGTACTTCATTGTAGGCCTTTCATTTCCATGCGGGAGGAGGCAGCTGTGATGGCTGATTGTCCTCATGTCGATTGGAAGAATGTGCAGGACGGTCTGCTGAAATGTAGGGCTCGGGGGGGACATATACTGACTTGGCGATACGGGAAGTGATGGTCTTAGTGGGGGCTCCGGAGAACGGGATGGAGAGACCCATGTCAGAGTCGTCTTCGGGGGCGAGAAGCATATCTATCCAATTAGAGTAGAGTACACATCTAAGGGTTCGCTCGACTCACTTAGGTTGTCCTTTTGTCAAACATCAGGTGGCGCATATCCAAAGCCGAGCCGGCTAGTCTTAACCGGTACTACAACAGGCTGGGGAAGACCTTGCCCGTGTTCTCCCTTACCCAACCCACGGCCGTGATAATTAAGATTTCGCATTGTTCGACTCGCTACGGGATAGCTATATTCTCCATGCGTTGAGGGAAAGGCATCTTCACGAACGGGAGGTTCGGGATGGGGATGTGGATAAAGCCGGCAGAATGAAATTCAGGCCCTTCACTTGCCTTAGGTGGTGGGATGAGAGGTGGAGACTGAAAAGGCTTCTCGGATGGAAGACTGAGGGATAGACGATGAGGTTCCTTCTTCTCCAACTTCTTGTCTACCCCTCCCTCCGGTATCCGCTGCCCGACCTTGATTGTTCGTTCGCTCCTGACCTCCCAGATGGTCGAGTTCACAAATGACCTTGCTTCAGTCTGACTGAGCCGGTGAGGGAAATCCCGGCAAAACGGTCAATCAAACCGGCTCAACGGGTTCAAAGGGCTTGTCCTTCCGGCCTGCAACAAAGACTCGCTCGGAAAAGGGCTGGCTAGTTCTGTCATCCGAGCTCGAAAGCGTTTGTGTTTAGCACGTGAGGCAATTCCGTGTCGTGAGGGCTTCAAACTAAGGCACCAGACCTTGTCATAACTCGCCCTGGGGAAAGCATGCAGCTATCTATAGTTATAGTATAGTGTGTTCTCGTGTTGCGATGAGCTCTCCCCTCGACCGGGAAGGAGCGGGAGAAGAAAAGTCGATCGACCACTGACGGGAATCAATCCAGACATTCAAATGCCTTTTTTATATGATTGGCTGAGATTGATTCTTCCATCATTCACCCCATCATATCAAATCCCCAAGTCCTACCGGGAGCCTTTGAGGGGCGGGCTAGACTGGGAGGAAGGCCTAAACCCGGGGAATTTGATCACCCCACCATCGACCCTTTAGCAATGAGTAGCATTATTCAGCAATGAGTAGCATTATTATGAAGTAGTGGTGGATTGGTCAGGATCTACCAGCAGTAGGAGCATAGGTAGTTTAGGACTGCGTGGTAAACCTCAGTGGTACAGGTAGTTCGAGACCAGGTGGTGGTGAATAACCGAAGGCATGGGTGGCTGGGGCGAAGCGGGCATCGAAGTGAGGACCGGAGCAAGCATCAGTAGCCGATCACATCGGAGTCAGTCTAGGTGGATTTCGCCCTCGTGATCGGGATTAAGTAGTAGATTCTTAAGTTGTTGGACCGGTCGATGTCTTAGAGGGAGTAGAGTCGATTCTTCGGGGTCGATAAAGCAGTCAATCCTGTTGATCCCACACCGCCCAATTCTACCTACATCACCGGGGGCGGGGGCTGAGTAAGCAACAGTGGATTATCAAGTGTTGAGTCGGAATGCTGAGTCAGTGGGAAAAGCATATGTGACTACTTGCTGCAGCACCCGTAGTGCCAGATCCTTTTCCATAGCCCAGCTGAAAAAGAATGCGCTAGCGCTATCAAAAGGCTAGCGCGCGTAGTCATCTTTAGTTTATTTTAAGAAAAAAAAAAAAAGAAACTGTGTTTCGTATAGATCGGCTTGATTCTTGACTCATTCCA